AAATGATGCAGAAAAAGGTAGTGATATTGATCCACAAGAAGCTCAGCAAACTCTTGAAATAGCAGAAGCTAATTTGAGAAAAGCTGAAGGAAAGAGACAAATAATTGAGGCAAATCTAGCTCTCCGACGAGCTAGGACAAGAGTAGAGGCTGTCAATGCGATTTCATAACTAGTTGGTGCGTTCGAATAATCAAAAGAAGTTCTGTTTTTAAACCCTATTTTGATTGGATTCACTTGACAGAATCCAATCAAGCAGAATCCAATTTTGATACAACCCAATTCAAAAATGAAATATCAATCAATAAAAATAAAAGAGAGTGGGGCAACAAACTTATTAGATACCAGAGTCAATGGTATCTAATAAGTTCTACCTACTATTGGATTTGAACCAATGACTCCTGCCGTATGAAAGCAATACTCTAACCACTGAGTTAAGTAGGTCGTTTATCATCCCAAAGAGAACCAAATGAAACCCATCCCATCGATGGATTATAAATATCATATTCCTTATAAGCAATAACAATCTAAGCAATACCACTCAAAAATTGAGGATGTTGGATCGTAGAATATTCATCTTGACAAGAAATTATATACATAATAAAATACACATCACAAGCACTAAGGGCTATAGCTCAGTTGGTAGAGCACCTCGTTTACACGCGCGCCAATGTTTTTCAGGGGAGTCCATCATACACTCAAAAAAAATTGATATTATTGAGAAATCGATGTCTTACTCCATAACTTTGAGGGAACAATAGCCTGACAAATGGTTCGGTCGGATTTGGGTGCCCATTTAGGTATCAAACAGATCCCATCATTGATTTGATCTATTGATAAGGTGAATACCAGTACATTCAATGCTAGGCATAATGAGTTGAGTATAGGGTCCTCAAAAAATCTCTTTTCGTCCTATGAACTTTAAGGTGTATGAAGTTTCATATTTGATTTTTTATTTTAAGCCGAACGATAGAGACTTCATTTAACTTACAAACCATCTAGGCCAGAGCCAGAGGCAGACCTACGTCAAGATAACCCCACCCTTGAAACACTTTGGTAGTGCTCCTGGATCAGAATTCCAAATGATGAATCAGAGCACATGGAGCCATCTTCTTATCCTATTTTTCTGTCACGAAAAAACATGGTGGATTGGCTGATCGTTCTATCAGTTAATGAAAGAGCCCAATGCAAAAAAATGCATGTTGGGTCTTTGAAACAGTTCCGATCATTTTGATAATAATCAGTTTGATCTGTTTTACCGAGAAGGTCTACGGTTCGAGTCCGTATAGCCCTAGAGCCCTATAAAATGAAAATTTGAAATACAAAACTGTATAATTTTCATTTCTTCATTCTTTTTTGGCACTTGTAACTGACCGGTTGATTCATCGAAACTCAATTTTTCCTAGAAACTAAATCACAGGAATCGTTTAAAGCAGAACAGAAAACTGAAAGAAAAACGTATTTCAAGGGATCGATTCGATCCCTTTCCAATCGTGGATAAACAAACCAACCCTTCGTTATAAATCTTCGGAGGGAAATTCATATGGAAATTCCCTGTCCACAATCAAGGAGCTAAGTTAGTGATACTCCCTTTCTTGGGTATACCCAACCTTAAAGAATTTAAGAAGTCAAAGACATGAGCCTCGCGAAAAACTCCAAAGAATTATTCACATGGATCTAGGGAGTGGACAAGCTAAAGTTTCTTGAAAAACAAATCTCTTTGTTAAGTTTCAGTGTCAACAATGTAAAATAAGCTTTTTCTTCGTATACCTTACCTAGACCTAGCGAAGCACAACAAAAAAGGGATGGTCTTCTTTTTCTGTATTCAATCAAGAGAAAAGCCCACCTAGATTCTAATAAACGGAATATACCAACATTAAGCTACTCGAAATCCTGATATGGAAATACCTATCCATTCTCTTACATTTACATTTGAATACTTATTCTAATTCTAAATTACTAAGAAAAAAAAAAACGACAAAAAGACCTCTTTTTATAAAAGAATTTTCAAAGAATCAAAAGAATAATAAGTTCGAAATTCTTACAAAATCAGAATTCCATTTTATTTGAAAGTTGCTTTCTTTAGTCAGAATCCTAGGTGAAAACAAGAGGATTTGTCTAAGCGTAACATATAGAGTTATACTAATACTAACTAAAGAAATTCAAGAAAATCGAAATCAAAAATGAAGTAAACTGGAAGTAGACTGGAAATAGGATCCCAGTCAAGTCAGTCGATAAATCTTGAAATGAGATATGCCCGCAATAATCAAAGGAAACTAGATGGTTTGGTCAAAATACATTTTTGTTTTGACTAAACAGTTATGGATGACTTTACAACTTCAATTCAAATTGATCAATCCGGTCTATTTTCCACGTTCATAGGAGTGCGTCTATGTTTTTGCTTTACGAATATGATATTTTTTGGGCATTTCTAATAATATCAAGTCTTATTCCTATTTTAGCATTTTTAATTTCCGGGATTTTAGCCCCGATTAGGAAAGGG